TACCCAAATACTGCTTGTAACGAAAACAGATATGTGTAATAGAAAGTTTGAAATTTCTTTATTTAATCCTATGATTCTAATTTTCTTTGACGATAATAAAAAATAGAGATCCGAAAGCTATTCTTTTTGGTTATAATGCTAAAATCTCAAGTCGGCTCCCTCGTCTTTATCTTGATCTTTTAAGGCCTCTTGAATATTCTACTATTTACTTCATTTTTTTATTGTGTATAATGTGATTTTACTGTTGTCTTCTTTATTATTATTGAATTTTTATTATTGATAGGAATTCTCTTGTTAGGACCATATGAATCAATTAAAAAAACATCAGATTCATACTATAACCACGATGATTCAAAAAAACCTTAAATCGAAGTCCAAAAATTCCCTGAGTAAGAACTGTTGGATCATCACTTATTCAATGAATAGATATAATGAAAAAAATTCAAGGAAACCTTTATCCTTTGATCAAAATAAAGATAAGCTCCGGAAGCTTTAAAGAATGAAAATTATTCCATTTATTTTTACAACTCTTTGAAAAGTTTTTTAAGTCCGGTTGCGAGGTCTAAATATTTAGTATGAATCATAGTTCTAATATTTTTAGAATCCATTTTCTATATTCCGTGCTCCAGATACTAGAATAAATATCTGACGGGATAAAACCATCTCTATCAAGATGACAGATCCATTTTATGTTCTGTACTTTCAATAGGATCAATTAAAACAAGCCACACACTCATATTCCGGAAATACAGAAACAAAGAAATTCCACGATCAAACTACCAAATCAAAATGGAATAGGCTAACAAACAATAAGAAACCAAAATGCTTAACTTTCCTTTCTATTGAAAAACTAATTACCCGATTCTTGTGAATCTAATTCATAGAAATTCCGTCGAGTAAAATGGACGAATTATAAATCTCCAAAATAATAGATAGAAATATCGCAAATAGGGCCATTGCAACACCCATCAAAGGAGTAGTTCCCCACCCCGGAGCTACTTTACCATATTCTGAATTTAATGGTTTCAATAAATCCCCTACAACAGTTCGTCTTGGACCAGATCTAGAATTATCCTCAACGGTTTGCGTAGCCATAAATACTATTTTTTATTCATTTAGATCTGTTGACTTTGTATACCATTTGGCTGTAAATATAAGGATCTTATCCTATAGATCTATTGTGATCTTGAAACTTTAGAATTATAATAATGGAAACAGCAACCCTAATTGCCATCTCTATATCTGGTTTACTTGTAAGTTTTACCGGGTATGCCTTATATACTGCCTTTGGGCAACCCTCGCAACAACTAAGAGATCCATTTGAAGAACATGGGGACTAGTTGAAGTAATGAGCCCTCCATATTGGGGGCTCATTACTTCAATTAAGATAATAAAAAATTATTTAACCTTTTTTCGTCGGAACTTTAGGGGGTTCTCTAAAAAAGATAGCGAAAAAAATAATTCCTAAAGTCGAGACTAAGAGGAATGTATAAACCAATGCTTCCATAGATTTGATTGTGGTTTACAATTATAGCTTTCATACCTGTTTATTGGGGCTCATTTCCCAACAAAAAAAATAAAAAGAGTAACTGCAATGATTGAAATAAAGATTTATCTAGTTCTCTATGTGAAATTAAAAATCATCAAAAAAGTCGAAAAAGAACAAAAGAATGTTAGACTACCTGTTTTTTTGTAGTTGGATCTCCAAGTTTTTGGAATGCTCCAAATTCTACTTGAGCGTCTAAATCTGGGTCGATACCAGCAAAAACATCTCTGAACAAAGTTCTAGCACCATGCCAAATGTGTCCGAAAAAGAATAGCAGAGCAAATGAAGCATGTCCAAAAGTAAACCAACCCCTCGGACTGCTACGAAAAACACCATCTGATTTCAAAGTAGCACGATCTAATTCAAAAATTTCACCCAATTGAGCACGTCTAGCATATTTTTTCACAGTAGCGGGATCGCTATAACTGACTCCATTAAGCTCCCCACCATAGAACTCAACAATTACACCTACTTGTTCGACACTATATTTTGATTCTGCCCTTCGAAAAGGAACATCGGCCCTAACAATTCCGTCCCCATCTACCAAAACAACCGGAAATGTTTCAAAAAAAGTAGGCATACGACGTACAAAAAGTTCATGCCCCTCTTTATCTCTAAAGACAGGATGTCCTAACCAACCAACGGCTATTCCATCTCCATTGTCCATTGAACCTGCTCTAAATAACCCCCCTTTTGCTGGATTATTTCCGATATAATCATAAAAAGCTAATTTTTCGGGAATTTTAGACCAAGCTTCTGACAAACTTTGATTTTCGGCTAATCCAGCACCAACTCTTCGATATATTTCTTGCTGGAAGTATCCCTGATCCCATTGATAACGAGTAGGACCAAATAATTCAATGGGGGTTGTTGCTGAACCATACCACATAGTTCCAGCAACGACAAAAGCTGCAAAAAAGACAGCAGCAATACTGCTGGAAAGGACAGTTTCAATATTTCCCATCCGTAATCCTTTATATAGACGTTGGGGTGGACGCACACTAAGATGGAAAAGACCCGCTAATATGCCCAACGTTCCTGCTGCAATATGATGAGAAGCTATCCCCCCCGGAACAAAAGGATCAAAACCTTCCACGCCCCATGCGGGATTTACGGATTGTATCCTTCCAGTTAGTCCATAAGGATCGGACACCCATATTCCAGGCCCATACAATCCTGTTACATGAAATGCGCCAAAACCAAAACAAGCCACCCCTGCAAGAAATAAATGAATTCCAAAAATTTTGGGCAAATCTAAAGAAGGTTTTCCAGTACGTTCATCACAAAAGATTTCTAGATCCCAATAAACCCAATGCCAAATAGCCGCTAAAAAGCACAAGCCCGAAAACACAATATGTGCTCCGGCCACACCTTCGTAACTCCAAATACCCGGATTCGTTATAGTCCCTCCTGTGATATTCCAACCGCCCCACGAATTGGTTATTCCTAAACGAGTCATGAAAGGTATAACGAACATACCCTGTCTCCACATTGGGTCAAGAACAGGGTCAGAGGGATCAAAAACTGCTAATTCATATAGAGCCATCGAACCGGCCCAACCAGCAACCAGCGCTGTGTGCATTATATGAACAGAAAGCAAACGGCCTGGATCATTTAATACAACAGTATGAACACGATACCAAGGTAAACCCATGAAAATACCCCTTATATCAACAAAAAATAGACACTATGTAACTTTATTGCACTTGAAAAATTTATATTATGGACTCTAGCCTTTCATTAGATTTTCTCGTAAAATGGAACAATCATATTTGTAGAAATAAAAAGAAACAGATTTATTCTATACCCGATAAGTAACAATACGCAATGGTGGGGAGACGAGAGGAGTTTACAATTTTCTCTATGAATATTTAAATAAGTAAATGCAGACATACTCACTTATCACCCCAATGACCCATTCGTAACAACTTTACTTTATTTAGTATTCCTAAAAAAAATGCAATATAATAAAAGTAAATCATTTTTAACACGATAAGCTAATTCTTACGTTTCCACACTAAAGTTAGATATATTATTTTATTATTTCTCCATTTTATGCCCATTGGTGTTCCAAGAGTACCCTTTCGAAGCCCTGGGGAAGAAGATGCATCTTGGGTTGATATATAGTGCGACTTGTCAGATATAGTAGGTCATATGGGATTTCCCCGTTTTCTCCCCCGATCGAGATATCCTCTCTTTCACCCCCAAAAGAAGAATGATTGAATCATAAAAAATTTGGAGCGTGAAGTGTAATGAAGTACAATTCTATCGATTTTTTGATTTTTAGAGGGGGTATCCAGATTATTACTCGAAATTTTGAATAATTTATGGTTGGCTTGATTGAACCAATAAAATAAAGTACCCAGGCTCTGTTTAGAAAAAACCAATTGGTAATATATCTACGATCACCACTTCTATCATATCCATATATTTTACAGAAAACATTAAATAATAAATTCAGAAAAGCAAGAAGTTATAACAAAAATACGTAGTATTGTAATATTTGTCCTATATGTGCAAATCCAAATCGGGCAGATCTTTACTCAGAGTAGAAAAGAAACCTAAAAGAATTGAAAAAGTCCATTCAGAAACAAGAAAATTACATTGTGATTGGGCTTCGATCTCAATGAAAGCAATACATCAATGAGAAGATAGTTCAATAAATTGAGTATATTATTCTTTTTTCTTTAAAAGTTCGAAGAAGTCCATTATGAAAAGAGAAAGAGGTTTAAAATCGACACATTGATTCCTTTTTTGCTTATATGATTTTTGGTGAACTGTATGCATCAAAAGGTGCATGTACGGCTCTTAAGGAAAAAAATTGAATCCTAATCAATCGACTTTATCGAGAAAGATTACTTTTTTTAGGTCAAGAGGTTGATAGTGAAATATCGAATCAACTAATTAGTCTTATGGTCTATCTTAGTATAGAGGAAGAGAATAAAGATTTGTATCTGTTTATAAATTCTCCGGGTGGGTGGGTAATACCCGGAATAGCTATTTATGATACTATGCAATTTGTACAACCAGATGTACAAACAGTATGTATGGGATTAGCCGCTTCAATGGGATCCTTTCTTTTGGCAGGAGGAGAAATTACCAAACGTTTAGCATTCCCTCACGCTTGGCGCCAATGATTCTTTTATTTGAGAATATATAAAAAGACTATACCTTCGCCATAAAAACAGTTAATAAAAACATTTTATAAGTAATAATAGCATGGTATTGTGAATTCCATATGCAAATTTTTGTTTTTTTTTAATTCGATTATATATAGAAAGAGTAGTATGAAAAAGAGGGTATTTACAATTTTATCTGATCTATCAGGAACCTAGTTTAATTTTAGTGTCACAGACTTTTTTGTTTTTTTCATACCAGAAAACTTTTAACAATTTTTATTTTAATTAGAAGAAAACATAACATATGAAAAAAAAGAAACTTTCGGATTGTTGAATAACAAAATGATATAAAAAACAACGGAACCATCGTAGTATTTTTAATTAAAGAGATTCAAAAAATAAAAAAGAAAGTTGGTTATTGTATTGTTTATTAGTTAAGGATCTGGATCCAAAAGACTCGGTAGATTCTGTACTTCTTTTTTCTTTGATGAAAAAAAATAAATTCGTAAACGTAGAAAAAAATTCATCGAAAAAAATACTCTATCCATAGTAGAGGAAAAAAATGAATTGCAGGGATGGAAAAGCCGTATGCATCAATACGCAGAAAATGCTTGTACGGTTATTGAATATTATTTTTGCCCATTTATTTATTTTCTTATTTGTATTTATCCCTTATTACCTTTATTTGGGAATAAGGATAATCTTTACCAATATAGGAGAAATCGTTATCAAAATCTTTATCAAGATAAGGGAAATACTTATTAAGTTATAAAATCAGGGTAATGATCCACCAACCCGCTAGTTCTTTTTATGAGGCACAAACGGGAGAATTTATCCTGGAAGCGGAAGAGCTACTGAAAATGCGTGAAACTATCACAAGGGTTTATGTACAAAGAACAGGCAAACCTTTATGGGTTATATCCGAAGACATGGAAAGGGATGTTTTTATGTCAGCAGCAGAAGCCCAAGCTCACGGAATTGTAGATCTTGTAGCCGTTGAATAAAAAATCAGTGGCAAGGATTATTCTAAAAAAATACAGGATTTGAAATTTCATTTTTTAATCTTCTTACTTTAATTTTAATATCTCTATTAGTTAATCTATTAATAGAATATAAGTAATATAGAATCTAAGTAATTCACGGTTAGGATAGATCTAAACCTGCTCATTATATATATATTACGACTTACTATGCCAACTATGAAACAACTTATTAGAAACACAAGACAGCCAATCCGAAACGTCACAAAATCCCCAGCTCTTCGGGGATGCCCTCAGCGCCGAGGAACGTGTACCAGGGTGTATGTGCGACTCGTTCAGATCATATACTAAGAAGAAAAAACCAATTTCAATTTTTCAGTATTGTTGATAAGTTAAGATAGTGTGAATATAGTTTTCCCATTCAGACTATCTTAACTTATATATATACATTCTTTACATTCTTCTATCTTGTATCAAATTTATGGTTTCGATTGGTGCAAACCCAATAGTCTTAATTTACAATTTAAGATGAGAAGGACTTTCCCATCGGTAACAAAACAAATATAAAGTTACCCGTTAAGCGGAGAAAATACTATTTCAATTAAAGATAAAGTATGTCCTTAATGAATGAATTTTGATGGATTTTGGACGAACGGAATAAGAGGGTCAGCTACCCAGCAAATTTTCATAATTAAATACCGTTACTGTATAACTAGATTTCGTTGTGAAAAAATCTACTTACTAAACTAAATATTGGATGGGTAGAGCCAAAGAGTGTGAACTGTACAAGTTAACAATAACATTAATTAAATTAATATAAAATGAAAAGAAAGAAAGGCTCCGGTGTATAGAGAGGACCTGCCCGTTTCTAAAAAAAATCATAGAAACGATGGAACCCACTAATGTTTTATATATGTCCTATTTCATTTACTATTACTATGTTTTTTGATATCTAGTATCAATACAATTTATTATTTTGAGGTTGAATATTTCGAAAAAAAAATATATATAAAATCGTGGTTGGGGAGGTTATAGTAGCAAGAGCCATTGGAATTTTTTTTTATACATTGGAAGAATCCATTTTTGTTATTAATAGACTAGGAAGAAGAAAAGAATAACTGAAAAATAAAAAAGTTATTCATCAAAGTCTCAATTATTCAATGACCAGAATTAAACGAGGATATATAGCTCGGAAACGGAGGACAAAAATTCGTTTATTTACATCAAGCTTTCGAGGAGCTCATTCAAGACTTACTCGAACGATTACTCAACAGAAAATTAAAGCTTTGGTTTCGGCTCATCGGGATAGAGATAGGAAAAAAAGAGATTTTCGTGGTTTATGGATTAGTCGAATAAATGCAGTAATTCGCGGGAATCCTAAAGTATATTATATTTATAGTAATTTAGTATATAGTCTATACACGAAGCAATTGCTTCTTAATCGTAAAATAGTTGCACAAATAGCTATATTAAAAGAGAATTGTCTTTTTATGATTGCCAATGATATCATAAAAACCAAAAATCCCCTTAGACTTTACTCCGGGAAGGTATAGAATAGAAATTTGTTTATTTGGATAGCTTTATCATATGAATTTTTACCATATGATAAAGCTATCCAAATAAACAACCACGCTGAATAAAAAAAATTATTCTTTGTTACCTATTATCTTTTTTCTTACAACATAAAAACCCAAAATGAATTGTCGTAATTTTGAACAAAACATCAATCAATGTTTAATTCAAATCTCAATTCAAAATAGGATTTCGAATTATTAATTTCTATATTTTTTTTTTCTGAAAGTAGTAGTTCTAGCGGTCGACTCGCTTTTTTCAAATTGTTTTTCATTATTAAGAAAAGGTAACGAAGATAAAATACGAGCTTGTTTTATAGCAATTGTTATTAATCGTTGTTGTTTTAAAGTCAATCTATTTACGCGTCTGGATAATATTTTTCCTTGTTCACTAATAAATCGACTAATTAAACCCATGTTTTTATAATCAATTCGGTCCCCCGATTGGATCGGGGGCAAACGCCTACGAAAAGATCGCTTGGATTTAATAAAGAGTCGCTTAGATTTTTCCATGGTTTATTTATCCCTATTCCAAAAATCACATTTATTACAAGAAATACAATAAAGGATTTGTTTTTTTATTCTGATTTTTTTTTTTTTATATATGTTGTTATATACTGATTAATTCAACTGTAAATTATAGAATACAGATAGATCTATCTATATAGATACGAAAAATAGATCATTTTACATGTTAAGTTCTTTGGTTCGAAGGGTAACACACAAGCGATCCATTTTATCTATTTCTTTATTTCTGCGTGAATTGTATGTTTGCAACAACGGGGACAAAATTTTCTCAATTCCAATCGACTAGGCGTATTGTGTCGATTCTTTTTAGTGATATATCTAGAAATACCCGTTGATTCCTTATTAACACTCTTTTTATCACAACCGGTACATTCCAAAATAACAATTACTCGGATATCTTTACCTTTGGCCATGAACCTCCCTTGGGTTTTTAATTCACTTAACTCTTTTGTTTTCGGATTCGAAGCTAAGAAAAAAACGAAAATAGAAATTAATAATTCGAAATCCAATTTTGAAATATTTCGTTCCAATTAAGATTAAGATTAATATAGTACAAAAATAATACAATGATCTCGAACTATATTTCGTTTCGAATTGCAATACAATTGCAATACAGTATTTTAGTTTTTTTAATTAAGTATTTTTTATGATATTGTTGCCCCCACCCTATCCATTCCATTTAAATTTCTGCTTTCACTCTATTATTAATAGAAATGGAATTGAATTAATAATTCAATTCCATTGAAGCCTGGATGAGATCCCGAGTTTCACTCCGAATTTCAATGAGGCCAAATTAACCCTTATTCTTTCTCTTTCCTAACTTATTCTATTACAATTGTAAAAAAAAGAAGAAATAAAAGACGAAATAAAGAAGAGGAGATTAATTACATATTAATTACATATATTTAATACTTAATTGGATCTATAATCTTCTTCACCCCTTTCCGTGTCAATAACTAGAATGAAAAAAAAGGGAATATCAATGCATCTGGAAAAAAACGGTTGATCTCTATCAAGAGACCCGCCAAAGCCCCGAACCATAGAGTACTTACTACTGGTGCCACGGAAAGATATGTTTTTAGATCTCGCATTTCAAATCCTCCTTTTTAAGTCTTTTTTCTATATATAATTTATTTGAATTTAATATTCTTTTTTCTTATTCTAAAGAATATTAGTTATATTTCTTTAGAATCTTTTTTTTCTTTTTCATATTCTATTGTATATTATAGTATAGGAAACTGAAAAAAATGGCAGAAAATTAGAAAAATGATATATATTATATATATCTATATATCAACAGATAAAAATGTGGAAAACAAGACAAAGATTCTTTACAATAACACTAGAAACAAAGGGAAAAGGGATGTAGCGCAGCTTGGTAGCGCGTTTGTTTTGGGTACAAAATGTCACGGGTTCAAATCCTGTCATCCCTATCCCTTACTATTACTTATCATATGATATTCCGTATTATATGATATTCCGTATTATATATTTATTATATGAGATGAGCAATAAAACGGGACCCATTGAAGACGAATTCCAATTGAACATACATACCGAATATCTATATGTATATATATATTGATATAGTATATACATGTAAAATGGATTTGGATCATATAAAATAATTTATGAAAACAAAGCGCTCTTAGTTCAGTTCGGTAGAACGCGGGTCTCCAAAACCCGATGTCGTAGGTTCAAATCCTACAGAGCGTGATGATTCAAATCCTACAGAACGTGATTCTTGTATTGTTCGAATGATAATTACACTGAAATAATTTAACATTAAAAAGTCTTAATTTAATCCTTGTAGATTAGGATTAAAACAAAATAAATGGGGAATCCGCAAAAAAAGAGACATTAATTAATCAAAGATCCAACTGATCACCTCGTCGGTATTGTAAATATGCAGTTACAAATAATCCAGCCAAAGTAATGGGAATTAAACCTAACACGATTCCAAATAGAAAAACTTCAATCATTTTTATTTGTTCGAAAGGTAAAAAGAAAGGTAATATCTATCCTTAACCATTAATCTGTATTGATCATGAATCTCAATGACCGAGAATTGTAAATTGACACAGTAAGGAACTATAGAATGTCTTATTCCAAAATTAAAAATTCCTCTCAAAATTACAAATCAAATAAGTCGTATTTTACTCAGACCAATAAATAGAGATGAGGTTATAATTAAAACCGCTAATAAAAAACCGAAATAACTAGTTATAGTGAGCATATAGAAGCTAAGTGAAATAT